GTTAATGTAGCTTAAACCAAAGCGAGGCACTGAAAATGCCTAGATGGGTATTTAATATCCCATAAACATAAAGGTTTGGTCCTAGCCTTTCTATTGACCCTTAGTAGGATTACACATGCAAGTATCCGCACTCCAGTGAAGATGCCCTTCAAATCACCAACTGATAAGAAGGAGCGGGTATCAAGCACACTACCACAGTAGCTCACGACACCTTGCCTAGCCACACCCCCACGGGATACAGCAGTGATAAAAATTAAGCCATAAACGAAAGTTTGACTAAGCCATACTAACCCAGGGTTGGTAAATTTCGTGCCAGCCACCGCGGCCATACGATTAACCCAAGTTAATAGACACACGGCGTAAAGCGTGTTCAGAAGACCCCCCCCCCCATAAAGTTAAATCTAATCTATGCCGTAGAAAGCTCTAGCTTAGACAAAAATAAACCACGAAGGTGACCTTAAACACTTCGACACACGATAGCTGGGACCCAAACTGGGATTAGATACCCCACTATGCCCAGCCCTAAACCTAAGTAGTTACTTAAACAATACTACCCGCCAGAGCACTACTAGCGACAGCTTGAAACTCAAAGGACTTGGCGGTGCTTTATATCCCTCTAGAGGAGCCTGTTCTGTAATCGATAAACCCCGATAAACCTCACCAACCCTTGCTAATACAGCCTATATACCGCCATCTTCAGCAAACCCTAAAAAGGAGCCACAGTAAGCCAAATCATTCAACATAAAAACGTTAGGTCAAGGTGTAGCCCATGGGTTGGAAAGAAATGGGCTACATTTTCTAACATAGAACACAACGAAACTTTTCGTGAAACCGAAAACAGAAGGAGGATTTAGTAGTAAATTAAGAATAGAGAGCTTAATTGAATAAGGCCATGAAGCACGCACACACCGCCCGTCACCCTCCTCAAGTACCAAAATACGACCAACTAACTTCATTAATAAACGTATAAACATACAAGAGGAGATAAGTCGTAACAAGGTAAGCGTACTGGAAAGTGCGCTTGGACAATCAAAGTGTAGCTTATATAAAGCACCTGGCCTACACCCAGAAGATACCATATAGTAATAGTCACTTTGAACAAATGCTAGCCCACACACCACAAAACGTAATTATTATTCTCAAATAAATTAAAACATTTACCCTGATAAAAGTATAGGAGATAGAAATTCTAGCTGGCGCTATAGAGAAAGTACCGCAAGGGAAAGATGAAAGATCCATTAAAAGTAAACAACAGCAAAGCTTACCCCTTGTACCTTTTGCATCATGATTTAACTAGAATAACTTGACAAAGAGAACTTCAGCCAATCAACCCGAAACCAGACGAGCTACCCAAAAGCAGCTGAAGAGCAAACTCGTCTATGTCGCAAAATAGTGAGAAGACTTTTAGGTAGCGGTGAAAAGCCTACCGAGCCTGGTGATAGCTGGTTGTCCAGAATCGAATTTTAGTTCAACTTTAAGTCTGCCTAAAAGACTCACAACTAAAATGCAGACTTAAAATATAATCTAAAAGGGTACAGCCCTTTAGAGACAGGATACAACCTTTACTAGAGAGTAAGCCCCCAAATCCCCATAGTTGGCCTAAAAGCAGCCACCAATTGAGAAAGCGTTCAAGCTCAACGACCCCCTCACCCATAATCCAAACAATTGCCCGCGAACTCCTAGCCTAATACTGGACTATTCCACTAATAAGTGGAAGAAATACTGTTAATATGAGTAACAAGAATTAACTTCTCCCTGCACAAGCTTACATCAGAACGGATATCCCACTGATAATTAACAGCAAAATAAATATACTCCTCAACTAAAACATTTATTAACCCAACTGTTAACCCAACACAGGAGTGCACCCAAGGGAAAGATTAAAAGAAGTAAAAGGAACTCGGCAAACACAAACCCCGCCTGTTTACCAAAAACATCACCTCCAGCATAACAATTATTGGAGGCACTGCCTGCCCAGTGACATCCGTTAAACGGCCGCGGTATTCTGACCGTGCAAAGGTAGCATAATCATTTGTTCTTTAAATAGGGACTTGTATGAATGGCCACACGAGGGTTTTACTGTCTCTTACTTCCAATCAGTGAAATTGACCTTCCCGTGAAGAGGCGGGAATTCACAAATAAGACGAGAAGACCCTATGGAGCTTTAATTAACTAGTCCATAAAATAAACATTACAATTCCAAGGAAACAAATCAACTTTTTACTGGACTAACAATTTAGGTTGGGGTGACCTCGGAATATAAAACAACTCCCGAGTGATATAGTCTAGACTAACAAGTCGAAACCCATTATCAATTAGTGATCCAATTTCTTTTGATCAACGGAACAAGTTACCCTAGGGATAACAGCGCAATCCTATTTGAGAGTCCATATCGACAATAGGGTTTACGACCTCGATGTTGGATCAGGACATCCCAATGGTGCAGCCGCTATTAATGGTTCGTTTGTTCAACGATTAAAGTCCTACGTGATCTGAGTTCAGACCGGAGTAATCCAGGTCGGTTTCTATCTATTCTACAGTTTCTCCTAGTACGAAAGGACAAGAGAAACAAGGCCAACTTAACATAAGCGCCTTCAGACCAATAGATGATATAATCTTAATCTAGTAATCAATGACCATAGACTGTTTGTACCCAAGAACAGGGCCCATGTTAGGGTGGCAGAGCCCGGTAATTGCATAAAACTTAAGCTTTTATAATCAGAGGTTCAATTCCTCTCCCTAACAATATGTACTTTATTAACCTCCTGGCACTAATCGTCCCAATCCTACTAGCCGTTGCATTCCTCACACTTGTCGAACGAAAAGTACTAGGCTATATACAACTCCGAAAAGGACCTAACGTAGTTGGCCCATACGGACTCCTCCAACCTGCAGCTGACGCCGTAAAATTATTCACTAAGGAGCCCCTACGCCCATCAACATCCTCACCATCCATATTTATCATCGCCCCAATCCTAGCCCTAACCCTCGCCCTAACCATATGAATCCCTCTCCCCATACCACAACCCCTAATTAACATAAATTTAGCCGTACTATTCATGCTAGCAATATCCAGCCTAGCTGTCTACTCAATCCTATGATCCGGATGAGCCTCAAACTCAAAGTATGCTCTAATCGGAGCCCTACGAGCAGTAGCACAGACAATCTCTTATGAAGTCACTCTGGCAATTATCCTCTTATCCGTTTTACTCCTAAGCGGATCCTTCTCACTATCAACCTTAATTATTACCCAAGAGTATATTTGACTGATTTTACCCTCATGACCACTAGCCATAATATGATTCATTTCCACACTAGCAGAAACAAACCGAGCCCCGTTTGACCTTACCGAAGGAGAATCAGAACTAGTCTCAGGCTTCAACGTAGAATATGCCGGAGGACCATTCGCCCTCTTCTTCATAGCCGAATATGCCAACATTATCATAATAAATACCCTCACCGCAATCCTATTTATAGGCGCATTCCACAGCCCCACAACACCAGAGCTATATTCAGTAAATCTAGTCACCAAGACCCTCTTACTAACTGTATTCTTCTTATGAATTCGAGCATCATACCCACGATTCCGATATGATCAACTAATACACCTATTATGAAAAAACTTTCTCCCCCTCACACTGGCCCTATGCATATGACACGTAGCCATACCAATCACTATAGCAAGCATCCCACCACAAACATAAGAAATATGTCTGACAAAAGAGTTACTTTGATAGAGTAAAAAATAGAGGTGAAAACCCCCTTATTTCTAGAATAATAGGACTCGAACCTACTCCAAAGAATTCAAAAATCTTAGTGCTACCGCATTACACCATATTCTAAGTAAGGTCAGCTAAATAAGCTATCGGGCCCATACCCCGAAAATGTTGGTTTATATCCTTCCCGTACTAATAAACCCCCTAATCTTCACAATAATTATACTAACCGTTGTATTAGGAACAGCAATTGTACTAACGAGCTCCCACTGACTCACCGTCTGAATTGGATTCGAAATAAATATACTAGCCATCATCCCCATCCTAATGAAAAAATATAATCCACGATCCATAGAAGCCTCCACAAAGTACTTTCTAACCCAAGCAACCGCATCCATACTACTCATACTAGCCATTGTTATTAACCTAGTCTATTCAGGCCAATGATCCACCACAAAACCCTTAAACTCAACAGCATCAACTATTATAACCCTAGCCCTAGCCATAAAACTAGGATTATCCCCATTCCACTTTTGAGTACCGGAGGTCACACAAGGCATTAAACTTTCATCAGGCCTAATTCTATTAACCTGACAAAAACTAGCCCCCATGTTAATCCTATATCAAATTGCCCCTACAACGAATCTAAACCTACTCCTTACTATATCAATAATATCAATCGCCATCGGAGGTTGAGGAGGACTTAACCAAACTCAACTACGAAAAATCATGGCCTACTCATCCATCGCACACATAGGGTGAATAACAGCCATCATAACGTACAACCCAACCATGGCCATATTAAACCTAGTAATCTATATTCTACTAACAACTACAACATTCATGATGTTCATGCTAAATTCAACAACAACAACACTATCTTTATCCCACACATGAAACAAAACCCCCTTACTTACCACGATCATCCTAGCAACAATACTATCACTAGGAGGCTTACCCCCACTGTCAGGATTCTTACCAAAATGAATAATTATTCAAGAATTAACAAAAAACGACAGCATTATTATACCCATTGCCATAGCCGTCACAGCACTACTAAACCTGTTCTTCTACATACGCCTGACATATTCCACATCCCTAACAATATTCCCGTCCACAAACAACATAAAAATAAAATGACAATTTAATTATATAAAACCAACACCCCTCCTATCACCACTAATTACCCTATCAATTCTCATCCTACCCCTATCACCAATTCTAACCCTTCTTGAATAGGAGCTTAGGTTAATCATCAGACCAAGGGCCTTCAAAGCCCTAAGCAAATGTAATTCATTTAGCTCCTGACATTAAGGACTGCAGGTCTACACCCCACATCAATTGAACGCAAATCAACCACTTTAATTAAGCTAAGCCCTTACTAGATTGGTGGGCTCCGACCCCACGAAGTTTTAGTTAACAGCTAAATACCTTATACAACTGGCTTCAACCTACTTCTCCCGCCGCGAAGAAAAAAAAGGCGGGAGAAGCCCCGGCAGGGGTAATACTGCTTCTCCGAATTTGCAATCCGGCATGTATAGTAACACCACAGGGCTTGGTAAAAAGAGGACTTTCACCTCTGTCTTTAGATTTACAGTCTAATGCCTACTCAGCCATTTTACCTATGTTCATAAACCGTTGACTTTTCTCAACCAACCACAAAGATATTGGCACTCTATACCTACTGTTCGGTGCCTGAGCAGGAATAGTAGGAACCGCCCTAAGCCTATTAATCCGAGCAGAACTAGGCCAACCAGGAGCATTACTAGGTGATGACCAGATCTATAACGTAATCGTAACAGCTCATGCCTTCGTAATAATCTTCTTTATGGTTATACCAATTATAATTGGCGGCTTTGGAAACTGACTTATTCCACTGATAATTGGAGCCCCCGATATAGCATTCCCCCGAATGAACAATATGAGCTTCTGACTCCTACCCCCATCATTCCTTCTACTCCTTGCATCCTCAACAGTAGAAGCTGGAGCCGGAACAGGATGAACTGTTTACCCACCCCTAGCCGGTAACTTGGCACACGCTGGGGCCTCCGTAGATTTGGCAATTTTTTCACTACATCTAGCTGGAGTCTCATCAATTCTAGGGGCCATTAACTTTATTACCACAATTATTAACATAAAACCACCAGCCCTATCCCAATACCAAACTCCCCTGTTTGTCTGATCCGTACTAATTACAGCCGTCCTACTTCTTCTCTCCCTCCCAGTGCTAGCCGCCGGAATTACCATACTACTAACAGATCGAAATCTTAATACTACTTTCTTTGACCCTGCAGGAGGAGGAGACCCCATTCTATATCAACATCTCTTTTGATTCTTTGGACACCCCGAAGTGTATATTCTTATCCTACCTGGCTTCGGAATAATCTCGCACATTGTCACCTACTACTCCGGCAAAAAAGAGCCCTTTGGGTATATAGGTATAGTATGAGCCATGATGTCAATCGGGTTCCTAGGTTTTATCGTATGAGCCCATCATATGTTCACAGTAGGTCTGGACGTTGACACACGAGCATACTTCACCTCAGCAACCATAATCATCGCCATCCCCACTGGGGTCAAAGTATTTAGCTGACTAGCCACCCTGCACGGAGGGAACATCAAATGATCTCCAGCAATGCTATGAGCACTAGGCTTTATTTTCCTCTTTACGGTAGGAGGCCTTACTGGAATCGTCTTAGCTAATTCTTCCCTTGACATCGTACTTCATGATACATACTACGTAGTAGCACATTTCCACTATGTCTTATCTATAGGAGCCGTCTTTGCCATTATAGGAGGATTCGTTCACTGATTTCCACTATTCTCGGGCTATACCCTCAACTCAACCTGGGCAAAAATTCATTTCCTCATTATATTTGTGGGCGTAAACATAACATTCTTCCCACAACATTTCCTAGGCCTATCCGGCATACCACGGCGCTACTCAGATTACCCAGACGCATACACCACATGAAACACGGTATCTTCCATAGGCTCTTTCATTTCCTTAACAGCTGTCATCCTAATGGTATTCATAATCTGAGAGGCCTTCGCATCAAAACGAGAAGTCTCAACCGTAGAACTATCAACCCTCAACTTAGAATGACTTCACGGATGCCCTCCGCCATATCACACATTTGAAGAACCCACATACGTCAACCCAAAATAAGAAAGGAAGGATTCGAACCCCCTACAATTGGTTTCAAGCCAACATCATAGCCACTATGTCTTTCTCCACTGGAGAGGTATTAGTAAAATTTACATAACTTTGTCAAAGTTAAATTATAGGTTAAACCCCTATATACCTCCATGGCGTACCCCTTTCAACTAGGCTTTCAAGACGCAACATCCCCTATCATAGAAGAACTTCTACACTTTCATGACCATGCACTAATAATTGTTTTCCTCATCAGCTCTCTCGTACTTTACCTCATCTCAGTCATACTCACGACCAGCCTAACCCACACCAGCACCATAGACGCACAAGAGGTAGAGACTATCTGAACAATCTTACCAGCAATAATTCTAATTATAATTGCCCTCCCATCCCTCCGGATCCTGTACATAATAGATGAAATCAACAACCCATACCTAACCGTGAAAACTATGGGTCACCAATGATACTGAAGCTATGAATACACAGACTATGAAGACTTAACTTTTGACTCCTACATAGTACCAACCCAAGATCTCAAACCAGGAGAACTACGCCTCCTAGAAGTGGACAACCGAGTAGTACTGCCAATAGAGCTGACAATCCGAATACTAATTTCATCCGAAGACGTTCTGCATTCGTGAGCCGTCCCCTCACTAGGCCTAAAAACAGATGCAATTCCAGGACGCCTAAACCAAACGACCCTTCTATCTACACGACCAGGCCTATACTACGGCCAGTGCTCTGAAATTTGTGGTTCTAATCACAGTTTTATGCCAATCGTCCTTGAAATGGTTCCACTAAAAACTTTCGAAAAATGGTCCTCATCCATACTTTAAACTCATTAAGAAGCTAAGCTCAAAGCGTTAACCTTTTAAGTTAAAGAACGGAAGCATTAATCTTCCCTTAATGACATGCCACAACTCGACACATCCACATGATTTATTACTATTCTATCAATACTCCTCACACTATACATTATTATACAACTAAAAGTCTCAAAACACATGTATTTTCAAAACCCAGAACCAACAATTATAAAAGCAACAGAACATATAACCCCTTGATCAGCTAAATGAACGAAAATCTATTCTCCTCTTTCATTACCCCAACGGTAATAGGACTCCCTATTGTCATCCTAATTATTATATTTCCAACCATCTTATTTCCGTCAACCAACCGACTGATCAACAACCGTTTAGTTGCCATCCAACAATGAATCCTACACCTCACATCTAAACAAATAATAACCATTCACAACCACACCGGACAAAAATGGTCCCTCATACTGATATCTCTTATCCTATTTATTGGATCAACAAACCTACTAGGTCTCCTACCACATTCCTTCACACCAACAACTCAACTATCAATAAATTTAGGAATGGCAATTCCCCTCTGAGCAGGAACAGTAGCCCTAGGGTTCCGACACAAAACAAAAGCATCACTTGCTCACTTCCTGCCCCAAGGAACTCCCATCCCCCTCATCCCTATACTAATTATTATCGAAACCATTAGCCTATTCATTCAACCCATAGCATTGGCAGTCCGATTGACTGCAAACATTACCGCCGGCCACCTACTAATTCACCTTATTGGAGGAGCTACCCTAGCACTACTAAATATTAGCATTATTACATCACTCATCACATTTATTATCCTAATTCTCCTAACAATTCTTGAATTCGCAGTAGCTCTAATCCAAGCCTACGTATTTACCCTATTAGTTAGCCTGTACCTACACGACAACACCTAATGACCCACCAAACCCATGCATACCATATAGTAAACCCAAGCCCATGGCCCCTCACAGGGGCCCTATCAGCCCTACTACTGACATCCGGACTAGTAATATGATTCCACTTCAACTCAACCCTCCTACTATCACTAGGTCTACTAGCCAACATACTAACCATATATCAATGATGACGAGATGTCGTACGAGAAAGCACCTTCCAAGGACACCATACACCCATTGTCCAAAAAGGCCTACGATACGGTATGATCCTCTTCATCCTCTCCGAAGTATTTTTCTTCATTGGCTTTTTCTGAGCCTTTTACCACTCAAGCCTCGCCCCAACCCCAGAACTAGGAGGCTGCTGACCACCCACAGGCATCCACCCCCTAAACCCCCTAGAAGTCCCCCTCTTAAATACATCCGTTCTTCTAGCTTCAGGCGTGTCCATCACCTGAGCCCACCATAGCTTAATAGAAGGGGACCGCAAAAATATGCTACAAGCCCTATTCATTACAATCCTACTAGGTGGTTACTTCACACTACTTCAAGCCTCAGAATATTATGAAACTCCTTTCACAATTGCCGACGGAGTATATGGATCTACATTCTTTATAGCCACCGGATTCCACGGCCTACATGTAATTATTGGATCCACTTTCCTATTCGTATGCTTCATGCGACAACTGAAATTCCACTTTACCTCCAAACACCATTTCGGCTTCGAAGCTGCCGCCTGATATTGACACTTTGTAGACGTCGTCTGATTATTCCTATACGTCTCTATCTATTGATGAGGTTCCTACCCTTTTAGTATAAGCAGTACAATTGACTTCCAATCAATTAGCTTCGGTCTAACTCCGAAAAAGAGTAATAAATATAATAGCAACACTATTTATCAACACGTTACTAGCATCACTGCTAGTCCTACTCGCCTTTTGACTACCCCAAATAAACTCCTACGCCGAAAAATCAAGCCCCTACGAATGTGGCTTCGACCCTATAGGCTCCGCTCGCCTCCCTTTCTCAATAAAATTCTTTCTCGTAGCCATTACATTCCTCCTTTTTGACCTAGAAATTGCCCTACTCCTCCCACTTCCATGAGCCTCCCAAACGAGCAACCTAAACGCAATATTAATTATATCACTTACCCTGCTCTCCCTTCTAGCTGTTAGCCTAGCATACGAATGATCCCACAAAGGACTAGAATGAGCCGAATAATTGATAATTAGTTTAACAAAAACAAATGATTTCGACTCATTAGATTATGATAACTTTCATAATTATCAAATGGCCCTCATCTATATAAACATAACTCTAGCATTCACAGTATCCCTGTTAGGCCTATTGATATATCGATCTCACCTAATATCATCACTCCTTTGTTTAGAGGGCATGATATTGTCCCTGTTTGTAACCATATCAGTAACAATCCTCAACTCACACCTAACCCTAGCCAGCATAATCCCCATTATCCTCCTAGTATTCGCAGCCTGTGAGGCCGCCCTAGGGTTATCTCTCCTAGTCATGGTCTCAAACACATACGGTGTAGACCACGTACAAAATCTAAACCTTCTACAATGTTAAAAATTATTTTTCCAACAGCTATACTTATCCCCCTAGTCTGATTATCAAAAAACAGTATAATCTGAATTAATACTACAGCCTACAGTCTGATCATCACCCTAATCAGCCTACCCCTATTAAACCAATTCAGCGACAACAGCCTAAACCTATCCCTAACATATTCTTCAGACTCACTATCAACTCCGCTACTCATACTAACTATATGACTACTCCCATTAATAATCATCGCCAGCCAATTTCACCTAATTAAAGAATCATATACACGAAAAAAACTATATATTACTATACTGATTCTACTCCAAATTTTCCTAATCATGACATTTTCAGCCACAGAACTAATTTTTTTCTACATTTTGTTTGAAGCAACCCTAGTCCCAACCCTAATTATCATCACACGATGGGGAGGCCAAACAGAACGACTAAACGCAGGACTGTACTTTTTATTCTACACCCTAGTAGGATCACTCCCACTTCTTATTGCACTAATTTATTTACAGAATATCACGGGGTCACTGAACATTTTACTTGCCCAACACTGATCTAATCCACTAGTAAACTCCTGAAGTAATTCCCTCCTATGACTAGCGTGCATAATAGCCTTCATAGTAAAAATACCCCTATACGGCCTACACCTATGACTACCAAAGGCCCATGTAGAGGCTCCAATTGCTGGCTCAATAGTCCTTGCAGCCGTACTGCTTAAACTAGGGGGCTATGGTATACTACGAATTACAACCCTACTAAATCCATCCACCAGCTTCATAGCATATCCATTCCTAATACTATCTCTCTGAGGCATAATCATAACAAGCTCAATCTGCTTACGCCAAACAGACCTAAAATCACTAATCGCATACTCATCAGTAAGTCACATAGCGCTGGTCATTGTAGCCGTCCTCATCCAAACCCCATGAAGCTACATAGGAGCAACAGCCCTAATAATTGCACATGGACTTACCTCATCCATATTATTCTGTCTCGCCAACACCAATTACGAACGAATTCACAGCCGTACCATAATCCTGGCCCGGGGTCTCCAAACTATGCTCCCTCTAATAGCCGCTTGATGACTACTCGCTAGCCTAACCAACTTAGCCCTACCCCCCTCAATTAATCTAATCGGAGAACTGTTTGTAGTTATATCAACATTCTCATGATCCTCACTATCAATTATCCTCATGGGAATTAACATTGTTATCACCGCCCTATACTCCCTCTATATACTCATTATAACCCAGCGAGGCAAACAGACACACCACATCAACAATCTCCCACCATCCTACACCCGAGAAAATACCCTTATAGCAATACACATAATACCCCTCCTCCTCTTATCAATTAACCCCAAAATTATTCTGGGCACTCTTTACTGTAGATATAGTTTAGACAAAACACTAGATTGTGAATCTAGCAACAGAGACTAGAAACTCTTATCCACCGAAAAAGTTTGCAAGAACTGCTAATTCCTGCCCCCGCGCATAACAACGCGGCTTTTTCCCCACTTTTAAAGGATAGAAGTAATCCGTTGGTCTTAGGAACCAAAAAATTGGTGCAACTCCAAATAAAAGTAATAAACCTATTTGCCTCCTCCACAATACTATCCCTCCTAATCCTAATAATACCAATTATAATCTCAAACTCCAATCTTTATACTAAAAAATCTTACCCCAATTACGTAAAAACCATAGTCTCATATGCCTTCCTAATAAGCCTCATCCCCACTATAATTTTTATCCAATCAGGCCAAGAAACAATAATCTCTAACTGACACTGAATAACTATTCAAACCCTAAAACTAAGCCTTAGCTTCAAACTAGATTATTTCTCCATAATTTTTATACCCGTAGCATTATTTGTCACATGATCTATTATAGAATTTTCATTATGATATATGCACTCAGACCCATATATCAACCGATTCTTCAAATACTTACTAACATTCCTTATCACAATAATAATCTTAGTAACAGCCAACAATCTTTTTCAACTGTTCATCGGCTGAGAAGGAGTGGGCATTATATCTTTCATACTAATTGGTTGGTGATATGGACGAGCCGACGCCAATACAGCAGCACTACAAGCAATCCTATATAATCGTATTGGAGACGTAGGATTCCTCCTAGCCATGGCATGATTCCTATTTAACCTCAACACCTGAGAACTCCAACAAATCTTCACCCTTAATCCAACCAATACAAATCTGCCACTTACCGGACTACTACTAGCAGCAACAGGAAAATCCGCCCAATTTGGACTCCACCCCTGACTCCCCTCTGCTATAGAAGGACCAACACCCGTCTCAGCCCTACTCCACTCAAGCACCATAGTGGTAGCAGGCATTTTTCTACTAATTCGATTTTATCCACTGACAGAGAATAATAAAACCATTCAAACTATTATATTATGTCTAGGAGCAGTAACCACGTTATTCACAGCAATCTGCGCCCTCACCCAAAATGACATTAAAAAAATTGTAGCATTCTCCACTTCCAGCCAACTAGGTCTCATAATAGTCACAGTCGGCATCAACCAACCCCACCTTGCATTTCTCCACATCTGCACCCATGCATTTTTTAAAGCAATACTCTTCCTATGTTCAGGATCTATCATCCACAGCCTAAATGACGAACAAGATATCCGAAAAATAGGAGGCCTCTACAAAACTCTCCCCTTCACAACCACAGCGCTAACCGTTGGAAGCCTAGCCCTAACAGGCATACCTTTTCTTACCGGTTTCTACTCAAAAGACCTTATCATTGAGTCCATCAACACGTCTTATACCAACGCCTGAGCCCTAACAATTACACTTATCGCCACCTCCCTCACAGCGGTATATAGTACTCGAATCATCTACTTTGCCCTATTAGGACAACCGCGATTTCCCACACTCATCCTCATTAATGAAAACAACCCACTCTTGATTAACCCCATCAAACGCCTCCTACTAGGAAGCATCTTTGCTGGCTTCTTCATCTCAAACAACATCACCCCCACCACAATTCCACAAATAACTATACCAACATATCTAAAAATTACAGCCATACTCGTCACCCTACTAGGCTTTATTGTAGCCCTAGAACTCAACACCGCAACACAAAACCTAAAACACACAGCCCCCTCTAAATACTTTAATTTTTCCAACCTTCTGGGCTACTTCCCAATTACCATGCACCGAATCCAACCACTCATCAACTTACTAGTAAGCCAAAAAGTAGCATCAATACTACTCGACCTAATCTGGCTAGAAAATATCCTGCCAAAATCAATCTCCTCTTTCCAAATAAAAACCTCAACACTAATTTCAAGCCAAAAAGGCCAAGTCAAACTGTACTTCCTATCTTTTCTAATCACATTAATATTAAGCCTAACCATACTTTATGCACTTTAATTACCACGAGTAATTTCCATAATAACTACCACCCCAACAAGTAAAGATCACCCAGTAACAATTACCAACCATGTACCATAACTATATAAAGCGGAAACACCAACAGCCTCCTCACTGACAAATCCAAAATCCTCAACATCATAAACTACTCAATCCCCCAAATCGTTAAATTCAAATACTAAACCAACAAACTCCTCCTTCAATACATATGAAACCAATGCTACTTCCATAACTAAACCTAACAGGAAAGCTCCCAACACAACCTTATTAGAAACCCATACCTCCGGATATAACTCCGTAGCTATAGCTGTTGTATATCCAAAGACTACCATTATTCCACCCAAATAGATCAAAAACACTATTAAACCCAAAAAAGAACCACTGAAACTCATAACAATACCACAACCAACCCCTCCACTAATAATCAACCCAACTCCCCCATAAATAGGAGAAGGCTTAGAAGAAAAACCTACAAACCCCACCACGAAAATTGTACTCAAAATAAACACAATATATGTCATCATTATTCTCACATGGACTTAAACCATGACCAATGGCATGAAAAACCACCGTTGTATTTCAACTACAAGAACTAAAATGACCAACATCCGAAAGTCACACCCACTATTCAAAATTGTTAACGACTCCCTAGTTGACCTACCAGCCCCATCCAGCATCTCCTCATGATGAAACTTTGGCTCACTACTAGGAATCTGCCTAGGTATCCAAATCTTAACAGGGTTATTCCTAGCAATACACTACACTTCAGACACAGCAACTGCCTTCCAATCCGTAACCCACATCTGCCGAGACGTCAATTATGGATGAATTCTACGCTACCTACATGCTAACGGAGCATCTATATTTTTCATCTGCTTATTCTTACATGTAGGCCGAGGCCTTTACTACGGATCCTATATCTTCACAGAGACCTGAAACGTAGGAATCCTTCTCCTGTTTGCCGTTATAGCTACAGCCTTCATGGGATACGTTCTTCCATGAGGCCAAATATCCTTCTGAGGGGCAACAGTCATTACTAATCTACTTTCAGCAATCCCCTATATCGGCACAAACTTAGTAGAATGAATCTGAGGCGGATTCTCAGTAGACAAAGCGACCCTTACGCGCTTCTTCGCCTTTCACTTTCTCCTCCCATTTATCATCGCAGCCCTAGTCATAGTTCACCTCCTATTTCTACATGAAACCGGATCAAACAACCCCACAGGAATTCCATCGGACATAGACATAATCCCCTTCCACCCTTATTACACGATCAAGGATATATTAGGCGCATTAGCTATAATCCTAGCACTCTTAATACTTGTTTTATTCTCCCCTGACCTCTTAGGCGACCCAGACAACTACATCCCAGCCAACCCACTAAATACCCCTCCACATATCAAACCAGAATGATATTTCCTATTTGCTTACGCCATCCTCCGATCTATCCCCAACAAACTAGGAGGAGTATTAGCCCTAGTCCTATCTATTCTAATCCTAGCCCTCATACCACTACTTCATACATCAAAACAACGCAGCATGATCTTCCGACCACTCAGCCAATGCCTTTTCTGACTACTAGTCGCAGACCTCCTAACACTAACATGAATCGGCGGACAACCAGTTGAACACCCCTTCATTATCATTGGCCAACTGGCATCTATTCTTTACTTTTCACTTATTCTCATTCTAATGCCCCTCATCAGTATTGTAGAAAACCATCTCCTAAAATGAAGGTCTATGTAGTATATAAATTACACTGGTCTTGTAAACCAGAAAAGGGGAACAACTTTCCCCCAAAGACTCAAGGAAAAGGCTGAAGCCCCACCATCAACACCCAAAGCTGATATTCTATTTAAACTATTCCTTGAATTATGGCCTATGTAATTCGTGCATACATTTCCCTACCACATACAAATGTATGAAGTACATACTATGTATAATCGTACATAACTGTACCACCCCATGCCTATTCTTGACCCACACCCACCTTAATCGTACATACCCCATTCAAGTCAAATCCTCTCAAGACAACATGGCTGAACCACCTCCAATGGCTTATCTCTTGATCTACCAACTCACGTGAAACCAGCAACCCTTGTGAAACGGACCACTCTTCTCGCCCCGGGCCCATACGTCCTGGGGGTTTCTAACCTTGGGTCGTAAACGACATCTGGTTCTTTCTTCAGGGCCATCTCACCTAAAATCGCCCACTCATTCCCCTTAAATAAGACATCTCGATGGGTTAGTGACTAATCAGCCCATGCCGACACATAACTGTGGTGTCATGCCTTTGGTATTTTTTAATTTTTAGGGATGCTTGGACTCACCTAAGGCCGTCAAAGGCCCCGTCACAGTCAATTCAATTGAAGCTGGACTTAAACCTAAAATGTACAACTAACATCCACAAGCCCTCGGAAGGGTACAAAACCCATGGACCAGGATATAGCCTATCCTCGCAAACCACTAGGGTGCAAACTCACGAGCATAACCCCACAAGTTCCACAGCCTCAACGCCCGGCGCAGTCCGTGAATGGTAGCAGGACATCCGTTTAATGGTCGCAGGACATGCACGCATACACGCACGCATACACGCACGCATACACGCACGCATACACGCACGCATACACGCACGCATACACGCGGCCGCGGCTATGCTATTACAAACCCCCCCTACCCCCCCATGAAAATGAACTATCTATGTAACTATTAATATCTTGCCAAACCCCAAAAACAAGACCTGCCACATAACATGCCCAAGACCCGAACTACTCCCTCCACGGAGTAACCAAATGATCCTGAACAACATTTCATGGGTATTCACCCGCGCCTGATACAAGCATACCACTTTAATGAATTAATTTTCCTTAGACAGCTACCCCTCTAGATCTGCCACCACCTATAATACCGCAC